TACGTGGAAGTGCCAGTGTAGGACAATCTACTTTGACTCGTTTTTATAGTTTACACACTTTTGTATTACCACTTCTTACTGCCGTATTTATGTTAATGCACTTTCCAATGATACGTAAGCAAGGTATTTCAGGCCCTTTATAGTATATATAGTATAGAGGATATAGAAGAGAATATAGATTAGAAATATTTGTAATCAACCATTGATTACTTGGGGGAGGAAGAATAGTATTTCATTGCTACAAATATGGATTATTGAAAAGAATAAGACATGTATTTGGATATTTCCCTTCAACTCCAAAAAATTTTTTATTTTACATGAATAGTTGAAGCGAATTCTCCTAAGAGAAAAATGGATTATGGGAGTGTGTGACTTGGACTATTGATTTGGCCGTGCAGATATATGCCTTTATCCGCCACATTGGAATTTATAACCAAATGTGTCTTTGTTCCAACCACTGCGTAAGACCCATACAGAGGATAGGCTGGTTCACTTGAAGAGAATCTTTTCTATGATCAGATCCAATCGTGTTGTACATGAACGGGCTCCGTAAAACCCAGTAGAATAAGTGATAGGGTAGAATCTATATTCTATCTTTACACATTTTATTTTTATATTTTTATATTATTTTTTTCTATTTCATTTACTTAATTGCTTAATACTTTATAGTATGGAAATGCAATAGTATGGAAATGCAGTCATTTCCTCTGCATTGATCCGATTTAGGATACTATCGGAGTGAAGTGAAATAAGGGATCTAAAGAATGACATAGGCTAAACTATATTAATAACAAGTAAATCCTTTGTATGTAAAAAGTCTCGATATTTTTTAGAGATAAAGGCCAATCGAAAGGTCTGAGACGACCCAAAAAGCACTTGATTATGATCATCTTTTAGGCCTACTTGGGTATTGAGCATTTACCTGTAAGAATAAATTCCTTGCAATGGATAATTAATTGCAACTCTGGAAAAAGGAATCCAGTCCATTTTTTATTGCATAAAATCATTCATATATGTGTAGACATGGCTAACATATAGATATAGATTTTATAAGATCTATACATACAATATTTTTTTTATATGGATCTGTTTGATTCGTTTGATTCTTGCTCGAGCCGGATGATGAAAAATTATCATGTCCGGTTCTTTCGGAGGATGGATTTATAAGAATTCACCTATCCCAATAACAAAAAAACCTGACTTGAATGATCCTGTATTAAGGGCTAAATTGGCTAAGGGAATGGGTCATAATTATTACGGGGAACCCGCATGGCCCAATGATCTTTTATATATTTTTCCAGTAGTCATTCTAGGTACTATTGCATGTAATGTAGGATTAGCGGTTCTAGAACCATCAATGATTGGTGAACCTGCGGATCCATTTGCAACTCCTTTGGAAATATTGCCTGAATGGTATTTCTTTCCTGTATTTCAAATACTTCGTACAGTACCCAATAAGTTATTAGGTGTTCTTTTAATGGTTTCAGTACCTGCAGGATTATTAACAGTACCTTTTTTGGAGAATGTTAATAAATTCCAAAATCCATTTCGTCGCCCGGTTGCGACAACCATTTTTTTGATTGGTACTGCAGTAGCCCTTTGGTTAGGTATTGGAGCAACATTGCCTATTGATAAATCCCTAACTTTAGGACTTTTTTAATTTAAATTGATTCAATTAATTGTAAAATAAAATATCATGCCGTGTATGTATATCTAGGGAATAGTCGCTTCAAAGTGAATTCTCCCTAGATAACATCTATCGGATTTATATTTTATTGTTTGGTAAAAAAATTAAATTGCGAAATGTTTTTCGATTTCTAGAATACCCAATATATGTTTTACATCGTCTACGCGAAAATGTTCAATTTTAATAAGATCTTCTTGACTCTTATTCAAAAGGTCCGATAATGTATGTATATTGCATCTTTTGAGGCAATTATAGATCTTAGGAGTCAATTCTGATTGGTCAATAAAAACGCATTTCAATGCTATTTCGTTTTGAATTTTTCTTAATTTAGTCAATCTATCATAAAAAGTAAAAAGGGGTAAAGTAACCTTGTGTTGATTTTTTTCTAAATGGACGTTTTCTTCTTCTGCATGTAGAAAAGGAATAAATAAATCAATCAAATTCCGGGAGGCTTCATGAAGTGCTTCTTTAGGAGTTAAACTTCCATTTGTCCATATTTCAAGAAAAAGTATCTCTTGCTTTTCATTCCCATTTCCATAAGAATGAATACTATGATTCGCATTTCGAACAGGCATAAATACAGCATCTATAGGATAACTTCCCTCTTGAAAGTTATTTGTCGGTTTTATACGATAGCCGCGATTTCTCTCGATTTGTAATCCAATACACAAATCAATTGGTTCCGTTAGGCTAGCGATATGCTGTGTATTATCAATGATTTCCACAAAAGGCGGTAAAATGATGTCTTGAGCAGTTACATATCCAGGACCCTTGACACAAATAGACGCGTCACAAGTTCCATACAAATTGCTTCTCAATACAATTTCTTTCAAATTCATTAAAATTTCATGTATTGATTCTTGAATACCTGCTATAGTAGAAAATTCATGTGGTATTTTCTCAAATTTTGCGCGTGTGATACATGTTCCTTCGATTTCTCCAAGCAAAGCTCTTCGCGTTGCAATGCCTATTGTGTCGGCTTGGCCTTTCATAAGTGGCGACAGAATAAAGCGTCCATAAAAAAGACGCTTATTATCAGTTCTTGATTCAACACATTTCCACTGCAGTGTCCGAGTAGATATTGTTACTTTCTCTCGAACCATAATAATATTGAAATCGTTGAATTATTTATTTCTCTTGAAATCTCTTCAATATTTATATTTATTTTTACACGCGCCTTTTTTTAGGGGGCCTGCAGCCATTATGTGGCATAGGGGTTACATCTCGGACGAAGCTTAATAGTATACCACTTCTGCGAATAGCTCTTAATGCCGCATCTCGTCCGAGACCAGGACCCTTTATCATGACTTCTGCCCGTTGCATACCTTGATTCACTACTGTTCGAATAGCATTTCCTGCTGCAGTTTGAGCTGCAAATGGCGTTCCTCTTCTTGTGCCCCTGAATCCACAAGTGCCAGCGGAGGACCAAGAAATCACTCGACCCCGTACATCCGTAACGGTCACAATAGTATTGTTGAAACTTGCTTGAACATGAATAACTCCTTTTGGTATTTTACGTGCATTCTTACGTGAACCAATACGTCCATTCCTGCGTGAACCAATTCTTGGTAAAGGTTTTGCCATATTTTATTATCTCATAAATATAAGCCAGGGGTCTATGGATATATCCATTTCATGTCAAAATAGATCCTTTTCATGTCAAAATAGATCCTTTTTTTTTATTTGTACATCAGATCCTTTAGAGCGTTTCCGCTTAGTAAGATTATCCTTGTCTTTGTTTATGTCTCGGGTTAAAGCAAATTACTATAATTCGTCCCCGTCTACGTATCAGTCGACATTTTTCACAAATTTTACGAACAGAAGCTCTTATTTTCATATTTGTCATCCCTTAAATTTTGAATATACATACTTTTTTTGAAGAAAATAAGTTTCTTTAAACTTTGAAATCGTGAATTGTATCCCTATGAAAGTGAAAGGAATTTGAAAGTTGAAAAAAAAAAACTGACTAATCATTCAAATCTTTGTTTGTTACGGAGTCTATAAATTAGAAGTGCTCCGGTCGAATTATAAGTACTTAACACTATTTCCGGGCAGTATAGGTATAAAAAAAATCTTTCCTGAAACATAACCTAAAATCAGATCTTCATTATCTAAAGGGACTTGGAACATACTATTGAAAAAGTGATTCAGTAATTAAACCTTTCTGAATTGAATCCTTTATTTTGTTCTTTCATTCCATCTAAAACCCTCTTCAAGTATCAATTAATGTAAGAGGAATGATATTAGAAACCTCTCCTTTCCCCCCTTTTTTTTCACAAATAAGAATAAGAAGTTGGGATACAATTCGGAAATCCGAAAGATTACCATATATAACACAAAATTTCTCCACCGATTCTTTCTAGTCGAGCTTCTCGGTCGGTCATTATACCTCGAGAAGTAGAAAGAATTACAATACCCATTCCGCCCAAAATTCTAGGAATTTTTTGATAGTTAGAATAGATTCGTAGACCTGGTCGGCTGATCCGTTTTAAATTTAGACTAGTTCTATACGGCCCCCTCCTCTTCCTTCTATGTCGTAGGGTTAAAACCAAAAATTTTTTGTTGCCTTCCTGGTGTTTCCTGACATTTTCAATAAAACCCTCTCGTAAAAGTATTTTAATAATGTTTTCGGTGATGTTAGTGGATGCTATTCGAACGGTTCCTTTTCTATTCATATCAGCATTTCGTATAGAGGTTATTATGTCAGCAATAGGATCCCTACCCATGCTAAAATTTGGATTTCTCTCTAGTTTTGATATAATCAACATACTTTTTTTTCTTTTTTTATGAATTACTTAATTTTATTAAAGGTATATGCATGAAACACAATTTACTAATGTAATAATTTGTAATAATTCTATTTCATTTTTCTTCAAATACTATAACTATGGAATAAAATAGAATAAAAACTATATAATAAATACTATAACTATGTCTCGTCTTAATCTTAAATGGTATATCTTATATTTTTTAATTTTTTATCTTATAATACTTCAGGCGCTAGTGAAACTATTTTAGTAAAATTTAACTGTCTCAACTCTCGGGCAATTGCACCAAAAATTCGAGTTCCCTTTGGATTTCCTTCTTGATCAATGACAACTGCAGCATTGTCATCATATCGTATTATTATACCGTTATCGCGTTTGAGTTCTTTACAAGTACGTACAATTACAGCTCTGATTACTTCTGATCTTTCTAGAGGTGAATTTGGTGCTGCTTCCTTGATCACAGCAACAATAACGTCACCAATATGAGCATATCGACGATTACTAGTCCCTATGATTCGAATACACATCAATTTTCGGGCTCCGCTGTTATCGGCTACATTCAAATGGGTCTGAGATTGGATCATATCATTTTTTGAATCTGTTATTTTAATGCAAAGGAAAAAAAGATATATTGTTTGTCCAAAACAAAAAAAAAAAAAGAAACTTGCGATTTTTTTTAGCATCCCAAAACAAAAGTCTTTTTCCTTTAGTTCTATATTCCTATTCCGAAATAATGAATTGAGTTCGTATAGGCATTTTGGATGCTGCTATTGAAATAGCCCTTCTTGCTATATTTTCTGCTACTCCGCTCATTTCATAAAGTATTCTACCTGGTTTAACGACAGCTACCCAATATTCAGGAGATCCTTTCCCCGAACCCATACGGGTTTCCGTAGGTCTTAAAGTAACTGGTTTGTCGGGAAATATACGTACCCATATTTTTCCACCGCGGCGTGCATTTCGTGTCATTGCTCGCCGTCCCGCTTCTATTTGTCTAGATGTAATCCAAGCGGGTTCAAGTGCCTGAAGAGCATATCTGCCGAAACAAATACGATTACCTCGAAAAGCTATTCCTTTCATTCTTCCTCTATGTTGTTTACGGAATCGGGTTCTTTTGGGGTTATAGTTGATGGTTGTTTCTCAATTCCATCTCTACTACAGAACCGGACATGAGAGTTTCTTCTCATCCAGCTCCTCGCGAATGAAATGATTAAAAAAATAGAATATATATATATATGTTTGATGAATAATATACGGGATTTTTTGAGATTTCACTTAAATTTATTTACTTATAATTTATTTACTTAATCTAATAACTTAATCTAATATCGAATCTATTTCTAATTCATTTATTAGATTATTTTGTATTTTATTAGATTCTATTTTATTAGATTAGTAGAATAGAAATTAGATTAGTAGAATAGAAAATTATTAGAATATAAATTTGTATATATATATCTATTATATCTATTCTATTATATCTATTTCTATTTTTATATATTTGTATATTATATATTTCTATATATTATATATATATATATAATATTAAATATTAAAAATATATATATTTAAAAATATAAAAAAATATAAAATAAATATATATATATATTTAAAATGATATATATTTTAAATATATTTTTATTATATATTTTAGATATATTTTTAAAATATATTAAAATATATTTTAAACTTTAACTATGTATATAAACTATGTATATATTTTTTATATTTTTTATTATAGATATTATTTATAGATTATAGATAATATTATAATTATAATTATGATATCAGATCACTAAAATTTAGAAATCCAATAATCGAAAAAATTTCGCGGGCGAATATTGACTCTTTCAATATTTATTTCATTTGTAGAGATAATCCATGATTCTTCAGAATAAAGAATAAGTGGATTGTCTTTTGGTTCCTTTCGCTATCCCTCCAATAAATCATTAAGATTTGTTTTCAATAAAATCTTATGTATTTACAGGTTCCGTCGTTCCCATCGCTTTTCCATTAATGGTTAGGTCTTAATTTTACAATGGAGCCTTAATTCTAATGAAATTTGTTCTTGAGTCAATCTTCTCAGTCTTTATTGGCTCGAGGCTCTTGATTTTTTGTTTTATGAACGAATTGGTTTAATTATAGATCAATTGGTATTGATGCTTTAGTACATTCGTTTTTATGTGATGACTCATAGACCTTACATATCGGAATCATAGATCATTGATATTCTTTTTCTCTCTTTCTTTCACCTTTCCATTTATCCGCATAATTTTTTATTTTGATTTACATTTACAACTCCGAATCAAATCAGATTGGTTTTTTTCTTTTTGTTTGTGCAAAAAAGGATTTCGATTGTTCCAATAATATGATCAATATATCATATTTTGAATCTTTCTTTGGATCCAGATAATGCAAAGTGATGAGTTGGTTATTAGTTGTATATTTATACTTATTAGTTCATACTACGGGTCAGTCCTTTTTTTTAATCCCGACCCTAAAAAAAAAACGAACGAGTCACACACTAAGCATAGCAATTATATCAAATTATCAATCGAATTTTTTATTTTATTCAACCCTATAGAAATAAGAAATAGAATTAGAAATAGAATTGCTTCTTTTTTTTCTTTAATTTTTCTTTAATCAAAAACAAAAAACAAGAAGCAAAGAGTTTGTCATTTTTGTTTTATCAATGGATAGAATGGAAAGACAAGTCAAATAAGGGTTTCTTATTTTTTGTCTAGAAATGTCCAAATTTTTATGCCTAATACCCCATAAATAGTTCTAACTGTATACGAACAATAATCAATTTTAGCTCGAATGGTTTGTAGAGGAACCCTGCCCTCTCTAATCCATTCGACGCGTGCAATTTCTTTTCCGTCAAGACGCCCCGCAATTTGTACTTGAATTCCTTTTGTATTTGCCTGTTCAGTCAATTCAATAGCTTTTTTCATTGCTTTGCGAAATGAAACTCTATTCGTTAATTGTCCGGCTATAAATTCTGCAAGAATATTGGGGTGCCCATAAGGGTTTGAAATTCTTGTA